GTCTTTGTAGCTTACAGAAAGCATGACACTGAAGATGTCAAGACGGCCGTTGCACACACGCCCAGAGACAAAAGACTTAGTCCTAACCTTACTGTTAGTTTTTGCTAGGAATATACATGCAAGTATCCGCGCCCCAGTGTAGATGCCCTGGACACCCCCACAAGGGTAGATAGGAGCGGGCATCAGGCTCACACCCACCGTAGCCCAAGACGCCTTGCAATTGCCACACCCCCACGGGTATACAGCAGTAGTTAATATTAAGCAATGAGTGTAAACTTGACTTAGCCATAGCAAACCTAGGGTTGGTAAATCCTGTGCCAGCCACCGCGGTCATACAGGAGACCCAAATTAACTTTATAACGGCGTAAAGAGTGGTCACATGTTATCCAAGTAGCTAAGATTGAAAGGCAACTGAGCCGTCATAAGCCCAAGATGCTAGTAAGGCCTCCACGTCAAAGAAGATCTTAGAACAACGATTAATTGAACTCCACGAAAGCCAGGGCCCAAACTGGGATTAGATACCCCACTATGCCTGGCCCTAAATCTTGATGCTTCAACCCTACCTAAGCATCCGCCCGAGAACTACGAGCACTAACGCTTAAAACTCTAAGGACTTGGCGGTGCCCCAAACCCACCTAGAGGAGCCTGTTCTATAATCGATGATCCACGTTATACCTGACCATTCCTTGCCAAAATTCAGCCTACATACCGCCGTCGCCAGCCCACCTCCCCTGAAAGCCCAACAGTGGACGCAACAGCCCTAACCACGCTAACAAGACAGGTCAAGGTATAGCCTATGGAATGGAAGCAATGGGCTACATTTTCTAGAATAGAACACAACGGCATAGGGACTTGAAACTGTCCCTGGAAGGCGGATTTAGCAGTAAAGTGGGACAATCGAGCCCTCTTTAAGCCGGCCCTGGGGCACGTACACACCGCCCGTCACCCTCCTCGCAGGCGCCCCCCCCCCCCCCATAAATTAATAAGCTATCCAGCCAAAGATGAGGTAAGTCGTAACAAGGTAAGTGTACCGGAAGGTGTACTTAGAATACCAAGACGTAGCTTAAACAAAAGCATTCAGCTTACACCTGAAAAATATCTGCTGACACCAGATCGTCTTGATGCCAAACTCTAGCCCAATCAACATGACCTGGAATAACAAAGCTACTCCCTACACCAAACCAAAGCATTTACCAGTCCTAGTATAGGCGATAGAAAAGACACCATTGGAGCGATAGAGACAACGTACCGTAAGGGAAAGATGAAATAATAATGAAAACTAAGCTAAAAACAGCAAAGATCAACCCTTGTACCTTTTGCATCATGGTCTAGCAAGAAAAACCAAGCAAAACGAATTTAAGTTTGCCACCCCGAAACCCAAGCGAGCTACTTGCGAGCAGCTGTTAGAGCGAACCCGTCTCTGTGGCAAAAGAGTGGGATGACTTGCTAGTAGAGGTGAAAAGCCAACCGAGCTGGGTGATAGCTGGTTGCCTGTGAAACGAATCTAAGTTCACTCTTAATTCTTCTCCAAGGAACCAACGAACCCTAATGAAGCGAATTAAGGGCTATTTAAAGGAGGTACAGCTCCTTTAAAAAAGAATACAATCTCTACGAGCGGATAAATAACAACACACAAACTTACTGTGGGCCTTCAAGCAGCCATCAACAAAGAGTGCGTTAAAGCTCTGTACTCAAAAATATAAAAACCTTATGACTCCCTCACCATTAACAGGCTAACCTATACACAAATAGGAGAATTAATGCTAGAATGAGTAACCAGGGTCCTCCCTCTACGACGCAAGCTTACATCTATACATTATTAACAAATTACCAATATACAACAAATCAAACAAGCAGAGTATTAAGTATCTTGTTAACCCGACAGAGGAGCGTCCACTAAGAAAGATTAAAACCTGTAAAAGGAACTAGGCAAACCCGTCAAGGCCCGACTGTTTACCAAAAACATAGCCTTCAGCAAACCAACAAACAAGTATTGAAGGTGATGCCTGCCCGGTGACTCACGTTTAACGGCCGCGGTATCCTAACCGTGCAAAGGTAGCGCAATCAATTGTCCCATAAATCGAGACTTGTATGAATGGCTAAACGAGGTCTTAACTGTCTCTTACAGGCAATCGGTGAAATTGATCTCCCTGTACAAAAGCAGGGATAAACCCATAAGACGAGAAGACCCTGTGGAACTTTAAAACCACGACCACCTTATATCACATATACACCCACCGGGTTCACTGACACATAAGAGATTGGTACGTGTTTTTCGGTTGGGGCGACCTTGGAGTAAAACAAAGCCTCCAAAAATTGGACCATAACTCTAGACCAAGAGCAACCCCTCAACGTGCTAACAGCACCCAGACCCAATATAATTGATCAATGGACCAAGCTACCCCAGGGATAACAGCGCAATCTCCCCCGAGAGTCCATATCGACAGGGAGGTTTACGACCTCGATGTTGGATCAGGACATCCTAGTGGTGCAGCAGCTACTAAGGGTTCGTTTGTTCAACGATTAACAGTCCTACGTGATCTGAGTTCAGACCGGAGTAATCCAGGTCGGTTTCCATCTATGATGAACTCTTCCCAGTACGAAAGGACAGGAAAAGTAAGGCCAATACCACAAGCAAGCCTTCGCCTTAAGTGATGAACTCAACTAAATCACGAAAAGCTATCCACCCCCCCCCGTCCAAGAAAAGGACCAGCTAGCGTGGCAGAGACCGGAAAATGCAAAAGGCTTAAGTCCTTTAACTCAGAGGTTCAAATCCTCTCCCTAGCTCCAAACCCATCCATGAACAACTACCCTCTCCTAATTAACCTCATCATAACCCTATCCTACGCCATCCCAATTCTAATTGCAGTAGCCTTCCTAACATTAGTAGAACGCAAAATCCTTAGCTACATGCAAAGCCGAAAAGGCCCAAACATCGTAGGCCCCTATGGACTTTTACAACCCCTAGCAGATGGTATCAAACTATTTATCAAAGAACCCATTCGACCATCAACATCCTCCCCAATTCTATTTATTACAACACCCATACTAGCCCTCCTCCTAGCTATCTCAATCTGAATACCACTCCCCCTACCATTCTCCCTAGCTGACCTTAATCTAGGCGTACTATTCCTATTAGCCATATCAAGCCTAGCAGTTTACTCTATCCTATGATCAGGATGAGCTTCAAACTCAAAATATGCCCTAATTGGAGCACTACGAGCAGTAGCCCAAACAATCTCCTACGAAGTGACCCTAGCAATTATTCTACTATCCGTTATTCTCCTTAGTGGAAACTACACCCTAAGCACCCTAGCAATTACCCAAGAACCTCTCTACCTCATCTTCCCATGCTGGCCACTAGCCATAATATGATATGTATCTACACTAGCTGAAACAAACCGCGCCCCATTCGACCTAACAGAAGGAGAATCTGAACTAGTATCTGGCTTTAATGTAGAATACGCAGCAGGTCCATTCGCCCTATTTTTCCTAGCCGAATACGCCAACATCATACTAATAAATGCACTAACCACCATCCTATTCTTCAACCCAAGCTTCCTTAACCCACAACAAGAACTATTCCCAGTAATCCTAGCAACAAAAGTACTTCTCCTATCAGCAGGATTCCTATGAATCCGCGCCTCATATCCACGATTCCGATATGACCAACTAATACACCTACTATGAAAAAACTTCCTCCCACTTACATTAGCCCTATGCCTATGACACATCAGTATACCAATCTGCTATGCGGGCCTGCCCCCATACCTAAGATCCGCCGGAAATGTGCCTGAACACCTAAGGGTCACTATGATAAAGTGAACATAGAGGTACACCAACCCTCTCATTTCCTAATATTAGAAAAGTAGGAATCGAACCTACACTAGAGAAATCAAAACCCTCTATACTTCCTTTATATTACTTTCTAGTAGGGTCAGCTAAATAAGCTATCGGGCCCATACCCCGAAAATGATGGTTCAACCCCTTCCCCTGCTAATGAACCCCCAAGCAAAACTAGTCTTCATCACCAGCCTTCTACTAGGCTCCACTATCACAATCTCAAGCAACCATTGAATTATAGCATGAACCGGACTAGAAATTAACACGCTTGCTATCCTGCCACTAATCTCAAAATCCCACCACCCTCGAGCCATCGAAGCCGCAACTAAATACTTCCTCACTCAAGCAGCCGCCTCCGCCCTAGTATTATTTTCCAGCATGACCAACGCATGACACACCGGACAATGAGACATTACCCAACTAACTCACCCAGTATCCTGCTTAATCCTAACCTCTGCAATTGCAATAAAACTAGGCCTAGTACCCTTCCACTTCTGATTTCCAGAAGTACTACAAGGATCCCCACTCACCACAGGACTCATCCTATCTACAGTCATAAAACTCCCACCCCTAACACTACTCTTCATAACCTCACCTTCCCTAAACCCCACCCTCCTAGTCACCCTAGCCATCCTCTCAACAGCCCTAGGAGGATGAATAGGACTAAACCAAACACAAACCCGAAAAATCCTAGCCTTCTCATCCATCTCCCACCTGGGATGAATGGCCATTATCATCGCATACAACCCCAAACTCACCCTCCTAAACTTCTATTTATATTCACTAATAACCGCAACCGTATTCATAACCCTTAACTCAATAAAAATCCTAAAACTATCAACCCTAATAACCTCATGAACAAAAGCTCCATCACTAAGCGCAATTCTACTGCTAACCCTATTATCCCTAGCAGGACTACCCCCTATAACAGGATTTCTACCAAAGTGACTCATTATCCAAGAATTAACCAAACAAGACATAGCCCCAACAGCCACAATCATCTCTCTACTATCATTACTAGGACTATTCTTCTACCTACGACTTGCATACTGCGCTACCATTACACTCCCCCCACACACCACCAACCACATGAAACAATGACATATTAACAAACCAACAAACCCCCTAATCGCTATCCTAGCCTCACTATCCATTACCCTTCTCCCAATTGCCCCAATAATCCTCACCATCATCTAAGAAACTTAGGATCACTTAAACCGAAGGCCTTCAAAGCCTTAAACAAGAGTTAAACCCTCTTAGTTTCTGCTAAAGTCCGCAGGACATTACCCTGCATCTCCCAAACGCAACTCGGACACTTTAATTAAGCTAGGACCTTGCCTACCACTAGACAGATGGGCCTCGATCCCATAACACTATAGTTAACAGCTATATGCCCAAACCAACAGGCTTCTGCCTACAGGCCCCGGCGCACCATTAATACGCATCAATGAGCTTGCAACTCACTATGAACTTCACTACAGAGCCGATAAGAAGAGGAATCAAACCTCTGTAAAAAGGACTACAGCCTAACGCTTATACACTCAGCCATCTTACCTGTGACATTCATTAACCGATGACTATTCTCAACTAACCACAAAGATATCGGAACCCTGTACCTAATTTTCGGCGCCTGAGCCGGAATAGTAGGTACCGCCCTAAGCCTCCTCATCCGAGCAGAACTAGGTCAACCCGGGGCCCTACTAGGAGACGACCAAGTATATAACGTTGTCGTCACAGCCCATGCTTTCGTAATAATTTTCTTCATAGTTATACCCATCATAATCGGAGGGTTTGGAAACTGACTAGTACCACTAATAATTGGAGCCCCAGACATAGCATTCCCACGAATAAACAATATAAGCTTCTGACTCCTCCCCCCCTCATTCCTCCTTCTACTAGCATCCTCAACAGTCGAAGCAGGAGTTGGAACAGGATGAACAGTATATCCCCCACTAGCCGGAAACCTAGCCCACGCCGGAGCCTCAGTAGACCTAGCCATTTTCTCACTACACTTAGCAGGTATTTCATCCATCCTAGGAGCAATCAACTTCATCACAACAGCAATCAACATAAAACCACCAGCCTTATCACAATATCAAACACCTCTATTCGTATGATCTGTCCTAATTACCGCAGTCCTACTCCTCCTATCCCTCCCTGTCCTCGCTGCAGGAATCACAATACTCCTCACAGACCGTAACCTAAACACAACATTCTTCGACCCCGCAGGAGGAGGAGACCCAGTACTATACCAACACCTCTTCTGATTCTTTGGCCACCCAGAAGTCTACATCCTAATTCTACCAGGATTCGGCATCATCTCCCATGTAGTAACCTACTACGCAGGTAAAAAAGAACCATTCGGATACATAGGAATAGTATGAGCAATACTATCAATCGGATTCCTAGGATTCATCGTCTGAGCCCACCATATATTCACTGTAGGAATGGACGTAGACACCCGAGCATACTTCACATCTGCAACTATAATCATCGCCATCCCAACCGGAATTAAAGTGTTCAGCTGACTAGCAACACTCCACGGAGGGACAATCAAATGAGACCCACCAATACTATGAGCCCTAGGATTTATTTTCCTATTTACTATTGGAGGGCTAACCGGAATCGTTCTAGCAAACTCCTCACTAGATATCGCCTTACACGACACCTACTACGTAGTAGCCCACTTCCACTATGTCCTGTCAATAGGAGCAGTATTCGCTATCCTAGCTGGATTCACCCACTGATTCCCCCTATTTACAGGATATACACTTCACTCAACATGGGCCAAAGTACATTTCGGAGTAATATTCGTAGGAGTAAACCTAACATTCTTCCCCCAACACTTCCTAGGTCTAGCCGGCATGCCACGACGATACTCAGACTACCCAGACGCCTACACACTATGAAATACCATCTCATCAGTAGGCTCACTCATCTCCCTGACAGCTGTAATCATACTAGTGTTCATTATCTGAGAAGCCTTCGCATCCAAACGTAAAGTACTACAACCAGAACTAACAAACACCAACATTGAATGAATTCACGGATGCCCACCACCTTTCCATACATTCGAAGAACCAGCCTTCGTCCAAGTTCAAGAAAGGAAGGAATCGAACCCCCATATGTTGGTTTCAAGCCAACCGCATAAACCACTTATGCTTCTTTCTCATAAAGAGATGCTAGTAAAATAATTACATAGTCTTGTCAAGACTAAATTACAGGTGAAACCCCAGTGCATCTCCATATCCAATAATGGCAAACCACTCACAACTTAACTTCCAAGATGCCTCATCCCCTATTATAGAAGAACTCATAGGATTTCATGACCACGCACTAATAGTCGCCCTAGCAATTTGCAGCCTAGTCCTCTACTTACTAACCCTCATGCTTACAGAAAAACTAACCTCCAACACAGTCAATGCTCAAGCAATCGAACTCGTCTGAACAATCCTTCCAGCCATAGTCCTAATCATACTAGCCCTACCATCCCTACGAATCCTATACATAATAGACGAAATCAACGAACCAGACCTAACCCTAAAAGCCATCGGCCACCAATGATACTGATCCTACGAGTACACCGACTTCAAAGACCTAACATTCGATTCCTACATGGTCCCAACAACAGACCTACCCCTAGGCCATTTCCGCCTACTAGAAGTTGATCACCGAGTCGTAATCCCCACAAGCTCCACCGTCCGAGTGATTGTCACCGCTGACGACGTACTCCATTCATGAGCCGTACCAAGCCTGGGAGTAAAAACCGATGCAATCCCAGGACGCCTAAATCAAACCTCCATGTTCGCATCCCGGCCTGGAGTCTTCTACGGACAATGCTCAGAAATCTGCGGAGCTAACCACAGTTTCATACCAATCGTAGTGGAATCCACCCCACTAGCTAACTTCGAAAACTGATCATCCTCAATCTCATCCTAAACACCATCAACCATTAAGAAGCTATGAATCAGCATTAGCCTTTTAAGCTAAAGAAAGAGGACCACACCCCTCCTTAATGATATGCCTCAATTAAATCCAAACCCCTGACTTTTTATCATGATCATTTCATGATTAACCCTTTCCATAATCATCCAACCCAAAATCCTAACATTCGTATCAACTAATCCCCCATCCAGCAAAATCCACACTACACCAAGCACCACTCCTTGAACCTGACCATGAACCTAAGCTTCTTCGACCAATTCTCCAGCCCGTCCCTTCTAGGAATCCCACTAATCCTCATCTCTATAACATTTCCAGCCCTTCTCCTACCATCCATAGACAACCGATGAATCACCAACCGACTCTCAACCCTACAACTATGATTCATCAACCTAATTACAAAACAACTAATAACCCCACTAAACAAAAAAGGACATAAATGAGCCCTAATCCTGACATCCCTAATAGTCTTCCTACTCCTCATTAACCTTCTAGGACTACTGCCCTACACATTTACCCCAACCACCCAACTATCAATAAACCTCGCACTAGCCTTCCCCCTATGACTCGCCACCCTTCTAACAGGACTGCGAAACCAACCCTCTGCCTCCCTAGGACACCTCCTGCCAGAAGGAACCCCAACACCACTAATCCCAGCCCTCATCCTAATCGAAACCACAAGCCTACTGATCCGACCATTAGCCTTAGGAGTACGACTAACAGCCAACCTGACAGCAGGACACCTTCTAATTCAACTTATCTCAACAGCCACAGTAACCCTATTCACAACAATACCAGCAGTTTCCCTACTAACCCTACTAGTACTGTTTCTACTAACAATCCTAGAAGTAGCAGTAGCAATAATCCAAGCCTACGTATTCGTCCTACTACTTAGTCTGTACCTTCAAGAAAATATCTAGATCCAATGGCCCACCAAGCACATTCCTATCACATAGTCGACCCAAGCCCATGGCCCATCCTAGGAGCAGCCGCTGCACTACTAACCACCTCAGGACTAACAATATGATTCCACTACAACTCACCCCAACTCCTAATTATAGGCCTACTCTCCACCATACTAGTAATATTCCAATGATGACGAGACATCGTACGAGAAAGCACATTCCAAGGCCACCACACTCCTGTAGTCCAAAAAGGCCTGCGATACGGAATAGCCCTCTTCATTACATCAGAAGCCTTCTTCTTCCTAGGATTCTTCTGAGCCTTCTTCCACTCAAGCTTAGCCCCTACCCCAGAACTGGGAGGACAATGACCACCCGTCGGAATCAAACCACTAAACCCCATAGACGTCCCACTCCTAAATACCGCTATCCTCCTAGCCTCAGGGGTTACCGTAACATGAGCCCACCACAGCATTACAGAAGCCAACCGAAAACAAGCAATCCACGCCCTCACTCTAACGGTCCTCCTAGGGTTCTACTTCACCGCCCTCCAGGCCATAGAATACTACGAAGCCCCCTTCTCCATCGCCGATGGAGTATACGGCTCAACCTTCTTTGTATCTACTGGATTCCACGGCCTCCACGTAATCATCGGATCCACATTCCTCCTCGTATGCTTAGCACGCCTAATCAAATATCACTTCACACCAAACCACCACTTCGGCTTTGAAGCAGCAGCATGATACTGACACTTCGTAGACGTAGTTTGACTATTCCTATACATCTCTATCTACTGATGAGGATCTTACTCTTCTAGTATATTAATTACAATCGACTTCCAATCCTTAAAATCTGGTTTAAACCCAGAGAAGAGTAATAAACATAATCATATTCATATTCACCTTATCAACAGCCCTAAGCATCATCCTAACCACCTTAAACTTCTGACTAGCCCAAATCAACCCAGACTCAGAAAAACTATCCCCATACGAATGTGGATTCGACCCCCTAGGATCCGCTCGACTACCATTCTCAATTCGCTTTTTCCTAGTAGCCATTCTATTCCTACTATTTGACCTAGAAATCGCCCTACTACTACCCCTACCATGAGCAGTTCAACTTCAATCTCCCATCACCACCCTAACATGAGCCTCCACACTAATCCTCCTACTAACACTAGGGCTAGTTTACGAATGAACCCAAGGAGGCCTAGAATGAGCAGAATAACAGAAAGTTAGTCTAACAAAGACAGTTGATTTCGACTCAACAGATTATAGCTTAAACCTATAACTTTCTTCATGTCCTACCTCCACCTAAGTTTCTACTCAACCTTCGCCTTAAGCAGCCTAGGCATAGCTTTCCACCGCACCCACCTAATCTCCGCCCTCCTATGTTTAGAATGCATAATACTATCCATATACATAGCCCTAGCCATGTGACCTATTCAAATACAGTCAACATCCTCCACCCTTCTTCCAATCCTTATATTAACATTTTCAGCCTGCGAAGCGGGCACAGGATTAGCCCTACTAGTAGCCTCCACCCGGACTCACGGTTCTGACCACCTACACAACTTCAATCTACTACAATGCTAAAAATCATTATCCCAACTACAATACTACTCCCTCTAACCTTCCTATCCTCACCCAAACATATATGAGCCAATATTACCCTACACAGCTTCCTAATCGCCAGCATCAGCCTACAATGACTAACTCCCACATATTACCCAAACAAAGGCCTAACCCCCTGAACTGCTATCGACCAAATCTCCTCACCACTATTAGTTCTATCATGCTGACTGCTACCACTCATAATTATAGCAAGCCAAAATCACCTAGAACAAGAACCCACTACCCGCAAACGAATCTTCACCACAACAATCATCCTAGCTCAAGTATCAATCCTCCTAGCCTTCTCATCCTCAGAACTAATATTATTCTACATCGCATTTGAAGCAACCCTAATCCCTACCCTAATCCTCATCACACGATGAGGCAGCCAGCCAGAGCGCCTAAACGCCGGCATCTACCTTCTATTTTATACCCTCGCCAGCTCACTCCCTCTACTAATTGCAATCCTTCATTTACAAAATCAAATCGGCACATTATACCTCCCAATACTTAAACTTTCACATCCTACATTGAACAACTCATGATCCGGCCTAATCGCAAGCCTAGCCCTTTTACTAGCCTTCATAGTAAAAGCCCCCCTATACGGCCTACACCTCTGACTACCAAAAGCCCACGTAGAAGCCCCAATCGCCGGGTCCATACTACTAGCCGCCCTACTCCTAAAACTAGGAGGGTATGGCATCATACGAATCACCATCATAGTAAACCCTCCATCAAATAACCTACACTACCCCTTCATTACCCTAGCACTATGAGGAGCACTAATAACCAGCGCCATCTGCCTACGACAAATCGACCTAAAATCACTCATCGCCTACTCATCAGTAAGCCACATAGGACTTGTCGTCGCCGCAACAATAATCCAAACTCAATGAGCATTCTCCGGGGCAATAATCTTAATAATCTCTCATGGACTGACCTCCTCTATATTATTCTGCCTAGCCAACACCAATTATGAACGAACCCACAGCCGAATTCTACTACTCACACGCGGATTACAACCCCTTCTACCCCTTATAGCCACTTGATGACTCCTAGCTAACCTAACCAATATAGCCCTACCTCCAACAACAAACCTCATAGCAGAGCTAACCATTGTAATCGCACTCTTCAACTGATCCTCCCTCACAATTATCCTCACAGGAACCGCAATCCTACTCACCGCCTCATACACCCTCTACATACTCATAATAACCCAACGAGGAACACTTCCATCCCACATTACATCAATCCAAAACTCCTCCACACGAGAACACCTCCTCATAGCCCTACATATAATTCCCATAATACTACTCATCCTAAAACCTGAACTCATCTCCGGAGTACCTATATGCAAGTATAGTTTTAACCAAAACATTAGACTGTGACTCTAAAAACAGAAGTTAAACCCTTCTTACCTGCCGAGGGGAGGTTAAACCAGCAAGAACTGCTAACTCTCGCGTCTGAGTATAAAACCTCAGTCCCCTTACTCTCAAAGGATAGAAGCAATCCAATGGTCTTAGGAACCATCCACCTTGGTGCAAATCCAAGTGAGAGTAATGGACCTACCACTAGTCCTAAATACACTAATACTCCTAACCCTAGCTACCCTATCCACCCCCATCATCTTCCCCATACTGTCAGACAAACTCAAAAACTCCCCCACCACCATCACAAACACAGTCAAAACATCCTTCCTAATCAGCTTAATCCCAATATTAATCTACATTCACTCTGGGACAGAAAGCCTAATCTCCCTATGAGAATGAAAATTCATCATAAACTTCAAAATCCCAATCAGCCTAAAAATAGACTTCTACTCCCTCACCTTCTTCCCGATCGCCCTATTCGTATCATGATCCATCCTACAATTCGCAACATGATACATAGCCTCAGACCCATACATCACAAAATTCTTTACCTACCTTCTATTATTCCTAATCGCAATACTTATTTTAATTACCGCCAACAATCTATTCGTCCTATTCATCGGATGAGAAGGAGTAGGAATCATATCTTTCCTACTAATTAGTTGATGACATGGCCGAGCAGAAGCCAACACTGCCGCCCTCCAAGCCGTACTCTATAACCGAGTAGGAGATGTCGGACTTATCCTATGCATAGCATGACTAGCCTCAACCATAAACACCTGAGAAATCCAACAACTAACCTCCACATCACAAACCCCCACACTTCCCCTACTAGGACTCATCCTAGCCGCAACAGGCAAATCAGCCCAATTCGGCCTACACCCATGACTACCAGCAGCCATAGAAGGACCCACCCCAGTATCCGCCCTATTACACTCTAGCACAATAGTAGTTGCTGGAATCTTCCTACTAATCCGAACCCACCCCCTATTCAACTACAACCAAACTGCTTTAACCCTGTGCCTATGCCTTGGAGCCCTATCAACACTATTCGCAGCCACATGTGCCCTCACCCAGAATGACATCAAAAAAATCATTGCCTTCTCAACCTCAAGCCAACTAGGCCTAATAATAGTTACCATTGGACTGAACCTACCCGAACTAGCCTTCCTCCACATCTCAACCCACGCCTTCTTCAAAGCAATACTATTTCTATGCTCCGGTTCCATCATCCACAGCCTAAATGGCGAACAAGACATCCGGAAAATAGGAGGCCTCCAAAAAATACTCCCCACAACCACCTCCTGCCTAACTATCGGCAACCTCGCCCTAATAGGAACCCCATTCCTAGCAGGATTCTACTCAAAAGACCAAATCATCGAAAGCCTAAGCACATCCTACCTAAATACTTGAGCTCTAGTACTCACCCTGCTAGCCACTTCCTTCACAGCAGTATACACAATCCGTATGACCGTACTAGTTCAAACCGGCTTCGTTCGAATCACCCCCCTCGCCCCAATCAATGAAAACAACCCCGCAGTAACTTCCCCCCTAACCCGACTAGCCCTGGGAAGCATTACAGCAGGATTCCTCATCACCTCGTTCATCATCCCTACAAAAACCCCACCCATAACAATACCACTGTACATCAAAATTACAGCCCTAATGGTTACAGCCCTAGGAATTGCCATAGCCCTAGAAATCTCAAAAATAACCCAAACCCTAATCCTAACAAAACAAACCACCTTCTCAAATTTCTCCACATCCCTAGGATTCTTCAACCCCCTAGTACACCGCTTCAGCATAACAAACTCCCTAAAAGGAGGCCAAAACGTCGCCTCCCATCTAATCGACCTATCCTGATTCAAAATACTTGGCCCAGAAGGATTAGCCAACCTACAGATCATAGCAGCCAAAACCGCCACTACCCTGCATTCAGGACAAATAAAAGCCTACCTAAGCACATTCGCCCTATCCATCCTCATCATCATCACATCCATACACAGAACCAACTAATGGCCCCAAATCTACGAAAAAACCACGAACTACTAAAAATCATCAATGACGCCCTAATTGACCTCCCAACACCATCAAACATCTCAACATGATGAAACTTCGGGTCACTCCTGGGCATTTGTCTAATTACCCAAATCGTAACCGGCCTGCTACTAGCAATACACTACACAGCAGACACTTCCCTAGCATTTGCCTCAGTAGCCCACATATGCCGAGACGTACAATTTGGCTGACTGATCCGTAACCTCCACGCAAACGGCGCTTCATTCTTCTTCATCTGCATCTACCTACACATCGGCCGAGGAATCTACTACGGCTCATACCTAAACAAAGAGACCTGAAACATTGGAGTCATTCTCCTCCTAACCCTCATAGCCACCGCCTTCGTTGGATACGTACTACCCTGAGGACAAATATCCTTCTGAGGAGCCACTGTAATCACAAACCTACTCTCAGCTATTCCCTACATCGGCCAAACACTAGTAGAATGAGCCTGAGGGGGATTCTCAGTAGACAACCCAACACTAACACGATTCTTCGCCCTCCATTTCCTACTCCCATTCGTCATCGCAGGACTCACACTAGTCCACCTCACCTTCCTACATGAAACAGGCTCAAACAACCCACTAGGAATCCCATCAGACTGTGACAAAATTCCCTTCCACCCATATTACACCACAAAAGACATCCTAGGCTTCGCACTAATATTCTCCCTACTAGCCTCACTAGCCTTATTCTCCCCCAACCTACTAGGAGATCCAGAAAACTTCACACCTGCCAACCCCCTAGTTACACCTCCCCATATTAAACCCGAATGATACTTCCTATTCGCCTACGCTATTCTACGATCCATCCCTAACAAACTAGGAGGAGTCCTAGCCCTAATCGCCTCAATCCTAGTCCTATTCCTTCTCCCCCTACTCCACACATCAAAACTACGATCAATAACCTTCCGACCACTTTCCCAAATTCTATTCTGAACCCTAGTCGCCAACGTCCTAGTACTCACATGAGTAGGCAGCCAACCGGTAGAACACCCATTCATTATCATCGGCCAACTAGCCTCACTCTCGTACTTCACAATCATCCTAGTTTTATTCCCCCTCACAGCCATACTAGAGAATAAAATACTGAAACTATAATATACTCTAATAGTTTATAAAAACATTGGTCTTGTAAACCAAAGATTGAAGACTACGCCCCTTCTTAGAGTTAACACATTTCAGAAAGAAAGGATTCAAACCCTCATCACCAACTCCCAAAGCTGGCATTTTCGAACTAAACTACTTTCTGACAACCCTAAACAGCCCGAATAGCCCCCCGAGACAACCCCCGCACAAGCTCCAACACCACAAACAAAGTCAACAACAATCCTCACCCGCCAATCAAAAGCAATCCAACCCCATACGAATAAAAAACAGCCACCCCACTAAAATCCAACCGAACTGACAATAATCCCCCACTACCTACTACCCCCTCACTCACCACCATACCTAACGCACCTCCAACAATAAGCCCGACCATAACAACCAGACCCATCCCAAAACCATACCCAACAACCCCCCAATCCACCCAAGATTCCGGATAGGGGTCCGCCGCTAACGAAACTGAATAAACAAACACCACCAACATTCCTCCCAAATAAACTATCACCAATACCAGAGACACAAACGAAACCCCCAAACTTACCAATCAACCACACCCAGCAACAGCTGCCACAACCAACCCCATCACCCCATAATAAGGAGACGGGTTAGATGCTACCCCCAACCCCCCTAATACAAAACACAGCCCTAAAAATAAAACAAATTCTATCATATATTCCTGCTCAGCTTCTCTCTAAGATCTGCGGCCTGAAAAGCCGCCGTTATAAACATTTAACTACAGAAACACCTCATAATATTAAGGACCCCCCCCTTCCCCCCCCACATTTTCCTTCTGACTTTTAGGGTATGTACAAAATGCATCGCATTCTTTGCCCCATCAAACAGTCACTGAAATGTAGGACAGCCAACGTCATACGCTATGGCACTCCACCAAAAGCCCAAACATTATCTCCAAATAGATGATGTTCCAACATTTACCGCTCTAGACACATTCTTGCTTCAGGTACCATATAGCCCAAGTGATCCTACCTAAGGCCGGGGCCGCAAGCGTCACCCACAAACTAGGGACCTCTCTACTGTACCCAACTCCAACCCAGGAAACGCCTAATGTCGCAGTACTCCTTTGCATTCCCATAGTCTACTGAATTCGCCCACCTCCTAGGGACAATGCCCGTCCAACAGCTTTCAAGTACTCCCAAGCCAGAGAACCTGGTTATCTATTAGTCGTGTTTCTCACGAGAACCGAGCTACTCGACGTCATGTGTGCTATAGGTTATTGTTTTCAAGCGCATACTTTCCCCCTAACCGCCGAACTTTACTCGCTCTTTCGTGCCACTGGTTGTAATTTCAGGGCCATAACTTGCTTAAAGCCTTCTTCCTTGCTCTTCACAGATACAAGTGGTCGGTTGGATTCCTCCTCCCTACTTTCATTATGTCGGCATACCGACCTTCTACACTTTGTCTCTTTTTAGCGTATCTTCATTAAACCCTTCAAGTGCGTAGCAGGTGATATCTTCCTCTTGACATGTCCATCACATGACCGCCGAACATATGAATCCCCTAACACCCAGAATGTCATGGTTTGACGGATAACCTGTCGCAAATTGACACTGATGCACTTTGACCCCATTCATGGAGGGCGCGCCATTTACCTCTCAAGTAGCAATTGGATTAATGCTCTCCGGACATGCTTATTATTTTACCTCTTTCTAGGAACTTGTATTTAAACCCCTATTTTACGCATCCATTTTTTTTTATCTTGACATTTTTAATCACTTTCATCAAAAAATTAACCATATTCTTCCTACATTGTCCAAATCACTTAACATACATCAACATTCAATTAACATTCCTCTATATTTTCATTATAACACAAACCAAACAAATCATCATCATCATTTCATCATCAATTAACAAACAAAAACAAAACTCCACCCCCATCACCCCTACAATATCCCACCTTACCATCACAAAAATCAAACAAAAACAAACATCACAACCACAACCAATCAACACACCACACTAACCTTAC